GTGTATTAGCAGACGATATATATATGGGTTCGCGTTGCATTGCCATTCGAAATCAAGATATAGGTATTGGACTTGTCAACCGATTCATAACTTTTCGAGCACAACCAATATATATTCGAACCCCCTTTACTTGCAGGAGTACATCTTGGATCTGCCGATTATGTTATGGTCGGAGTTCCACTCATGGTGATCTGGTCGAATTGGGAGAAGCGGTAGGTATTATTGCGGGTCAATCTATTGGGGAACCGGGGACCCAGCTAACATTAAGAACTTTTCATACCGGTGGGGTCTTCACAGGCGGTACTGCAGAACATGTACGAGCTCCTTCTAACGGAAAAATAAAATTCAATGAAGATTTGGTTCATCCCACACGTACACGTCATGGACATCCTGCTTTTCTATGTTATATAGACCTGTTTGTAACTATTGAGAGTCAGGATATTATACATAATGTGAATATTCCACCAAAAAGTTTTCTTTTAGTTCAAAACGATCAATATGTAGAATCAGAACAAGTAATTGCCGAGATTCGCGCGGGAACATCCACCTTTAATTTTAAAGAGAGGGTTCGAAAACATATTTATTCTGACTTAGAAGGGGAAATGCATTGGAGTACCGATGTCTATCATGCACCCGAATATACATATGGTAATGTTCATCTTTTACCAAAAACAAGTCATTTGTGGATATTGTCGGGGGGGTTGTGCAGATCCAGTATAGTTCCTTTTTCACTCGGCAAGGATCAAGATCAAACGAATGTTCATTCTCTTTTTGCTGAACGAAGATATATGCCTAGCCTCTCAGTGACTAATGATCAAGTGAAACAGAAATTTTTAAATTCGGAGTCTTCTGGTACAAGTGGGCGGGGGTTTTTTTATTATTCAGGGCCTGATCAAATCATATGCAACGGTAATTGTAATTTCATATATCCTCCCATTCTCCACGAGAATTCTGATTTATTGGCAAAGAGGCGAAGAAATAGATTAATCATTCCATTTCAATCTAATCAAGAACGAGATAAAGAACGAATACCCCGTTCAGGTATCTCGATGGAAATACCCATAAATGGTATTTTCCGTAGAAATAGTATTCTTGCTTATTTCGATGATCCCCGATACAGAAGAAACAGTTCGGGAATTACTAAATATGAGACTCTAGAGATACCGTCTATTGTAAAGAAAGAGGATTTTATTGAGTATCGAAGAGCAAAAGAATTTAGGCAAAAATACCAAAAGAAAGTAGATCGCTTTTTTTTCATTCCTGAGGAAGTGCATATCTTATCCGGATCGTCTTCCATAATGGTACGGAATAATAGTATTATTGGAATCGATACACGAATCACCTTAAATATAAGAAGTCGTGTAGGGGGATTAGTCCGAGTGGAGAGAAAAAAAAAAAGGATTGAACTGAAAATCTTTTCTGGAGATATCCATTTTCCTGGAGAGACAGATAAGATATCCTGGCATAGCGGCATCTTAATACCACCGGGAACAAGAAAAGGAAAGAAAAATGCCGAGGAGTCAAAAAAACCGAAAAATTGGATCTATGTCCAACGGATCACACCTATAAAGAAAAAGTTTTTTGTTTTGGTTCGACCCGTAGTCACATATGAAATAGCGGACGGGATAAATTTAGCAACCCTTTTCCCCCACGACCTGTTGCAGGAAAGGGATAATGTGCAACTTCGAGTTGTCAATTATATCCTTTATGGAAACGGAAAACCAATTCGAGGGATTTATCACACAAGTATTCAATTAGTTCGAACTTGTTTAGTATTGAATTGGAACTACGATAAAAAAGGTTCGTCTATAGAGGAGGTTCATGCTTCTTTTGTTGAAGTAAGGGTAAACAATCTGATTCGCTATTTCATAAGAATGGACTTAGTGAAGTCCCCTATTTCGTATACCAGAAAAAGAAATGATCGGGGGGGGTCAGGATTAATATGGATCCCGGATAATGGATCAGATCGCGCCAACCTCAATCCGTTTTCGTTTTATTCCAAGGCAAGGATTCAACAAGCATTTACCCAACATCAAGGAACTATTCGTGCGTTGGTAAATCGAAATAAGGAATCCCAACCTTTGATCATTTTGTCATCATCTAATTGTTCTCGAATGGGTCCATTCAACGGTGTTAAATATAATGACAGTGTGACAAAAGAATCAATAAAAAGGGATCCCCTAATTTCAATTCGAAATTCATTGGGTCCTTTAGGGATTGTGCCTAAATTTTTTAATTTTGCTTCTTATCATTTAATAACTCATAATCAGATCTTGGTAAAAAAATATTTGCTACTTGACAATTTAAAACAGACTTTCCAAGGACTTAAATATTATTTAATGGACGAAACTGGGAGAATTTATAATCCCAATCTAGGAAGTCACATCATTTTGAATCCATTAAATTTAAATTGGTTTTTTCTCCAGTACGATTATTGTGAAGAGAGAGCGACAATAATAAACCTTGGACAGTTTATTTGTGAAAATGTATGTATATCCAAATATGGACCACCCCTCAAAGCGGGTCAGGTTCTAATTATTCGTGTTGACTCTTTAGTAATAAGATCGGCCAAACCCTACTTGGCTACGCCAGGAGCAACCGTCCATGGACATTATGGTGAAACCCTTTCTGAGGGAGATACATTAGTTACATTTATATATGAAAAATCGAGATCTGGTGATATAACTCAGGGTCTTCCAAAAGTGGAACAGGTTTTAGAGGTGCGCTCGCTTGATTCAATATCAACGAACCTAGAAAAAAGGGTTGAAGGTTGGAACGCACGTATAACAAGAATTCTTGGGATTCCTTGGGGATTTTTGATTGGCGCAGAGTTAACCATAGCACAAAGTCGTATCTCTTTGGTTAATAAGATTCAAAAAGTTTATCGATCCCAGGGGGTGCAAATCCACAATAGGCATATAGAAATTATTGTGCACCAAATAACATCAAAAGTATTGGTTTCGGAAGATGGAATGTCTAATGTTTTTTCACCCGGAGAACTTATTGGATTGTTGCGAGCGGAACGAACGGGACGCGCTTTGGAAGAAGCGATCTGTTATAGAGCCATCTTATTGGGAATAACAAGAGCGTCTCTGAATACTCAAAGTTTCATATCCGAGGCGAGTTTTCAAGAAACTGCTCGAGTTTTAGCAAAAGCCGCTCTACGAGGTCGTATCGATTGGTTGAAAGGTCTGAAAGAGAACGTTGTTCTGGGGGGGATGATACCTGTTGGTACCGGATTCAAAGGATTAGTGTATCATTCAAGGCAACACAGCAATATCCCTTTTGAAATAAAAAAGAATAACCTATTTCGAGGGGGGTTTAGGGATATTTTGTTTCAACACAAAGAATTATTTGATTCTTACATCCCAAAGAATATCTACGATCCGTCAGAACAATTATTTACGGGATTTAATGATTCCTAAGAACGGATTCATCCTTTTAACTTAACTTTTAACTATCTGGTCTAAAGATAATAGTGAATAGAAAGGAATTTATGGCTTGGCCCGTGTATCAACGGTCAATCTCCGGTAAAAGGTTCCATCGGAACAATTTTTTATTTAGTATTTAGGGTATCTCATCTCTTAAAAAAATGAGAAAGCGTGGAGATAAATGACAAGAAGATATTGGAACATTAATTTGGAAGAGATGATGGAAGCAGGAGTTCATTTTGGTCATGGTACTAGAAAATGGAATCCTAGAATGGCACCTTACATCTCTGCAAAGCGTAAAGGTATTCATATTACAAATCTTACTAGAACTGCTCGCTTTTTATCAGAAGCTTGTGATTTAATTTTTGATGCAGCAAGTAAGGGAAAGCAATTCTTAATAGTCGGTACCAAAAATAAAGCAGTTGATTCAGTAGCATCAGCTGCAATAAGGGCTCGGTGTCATTATGTTAATAAAAAATGGCTCGGTGGTATGTCAACGAATTGGTCCACTACAGAAACGAGACTTCATAAGTTCCGGGATTTGAGAGCGGAACAAAAGAAGGGAAGACTCAATCGCCTTCCGAAACGAGATGCAGCAATGTTGAAGAGACAATTATATCACTTGCAAACATATCTGGGTGGGATCAAATATATGACGGGGTTACCTGATATTGTAATCATCGTTGATCAGCAAGAAGAATATACGGCTCTTCGAGAATGTGTAACTTTGGGAATTCCAACGATTTGTTTAATAGATACAAATTGTGACCCGGATCTTGCAGATATTTCGATTCCGGCCAATGATGACGCTATAGCTTCAATCCGATTAATCCTTAACAAATTAGTATTCGCCATTTGTGAGGGCCGTTCTAGCTATATCCCAAATCGTTGATTAATAATAAGATAAGTCAATTACTTTGAGAACTCCATAGATTTTTTGAATCGGTTACTATATTCTGAATACCAAAAAAGAGATAAAAAGCCGAGGATATTATTTGATTACTTGATATCCGAAAAATATGATTCAAGTAGACGAGTTGAGAAAGAGATGGTGGAATCAAAATAATTCCTTTTTTAGTTCTATTTCTGCCAGAGGACAATATGAATGTGCTACCATGTTCCGTCAACACATTAAAAGGGCTATACGATATATCCGGTGTGGAAGTAGGCCAACATTTCTATTGGCAAATAGGTGGTTTCCAAGTCCATGCCCAAGTCCTTATTACGTCATGGGTCGTAATTGCTATCTTATTAGGTTCAGCTGCTATAGCTGTTCGGAACCCACAAACTATTCCGACCAATGGTCAGAATTTCTTCGAATATGTCCTTGAATTCATTCGAGACTTGAGCAAAACTCAGATTGGAGAAGAGTATGGTCCTTGGGTTCCCTTTATTGGAACTATGTTCCTATTTATTTTTGTTTCTAACTGGTCAGGGGCTCTTTTACCTCGGAAAATAATACAGTTACCTCATGGGGAGTTAGCCGCACCTACGAATGATATAAATACTACCGTTGCTTTAGCTTTACTCACGTCCGTGGCATATTTCTATGCGGGTCTTACCAAAAAA